TTATATTTAATAGAATTAAACTATTACTAAAAACATCAAAAATTTTTGTGCATCATACACTAAAATATATATATATATATATATATATATCAATATCATAAATATATTATTTATCATCCCTTTATTATTTTAATTAATGAAATGCCTGATAAAAGGATTATTTTGATAGAATAATTAATGAAAATAAATTTTTCTTTCATTAAAAATAATTTCTTATATAATAATTCAATTATTAATAAAATTTATTGATAATAAATTAAATTACCTGATATAAAATTATTTATTATATTAATTTTTTACTTTATATTAATAATAAGAACTCTAATTGCCATATCTTCCAACTCATGAATAATCATTTGAATAATATTAGAAATTAATTTAATAAGATTTATTCCTGTATTAATAATAAATATAAACAGTAAAACAAATTTTTTATTTAAATACTTTATTATCCAAACTATTAGATCTTCTAGCTTTCTTATAAGAATTACTTTAATATGAATTAATTACAATAATTTTGATATTAATTTAAATATAATTAATATAAATTTTCTAAATTTTTTAATCTCAATCTCAATAATTTTAAAGATAGGATTAGTACCCTTTCACTTATGATATATTGAAATCATAATAAATTTATCATGAATAAATATCTTTCTAATATCCACTTGACAAAAAATTATACCTCTTATAATTATCTCTTACTTTAATATAAATATAATTATTTATATAACTGTAATTACTTCTTCTTTAATTAGTTCAATTCAAGGTATATATCAAATAAATCTTCGTAAAATCTTTACATTCTCATCAATCAATCAAACTAGGTGATTAACTATTAATTCTTGTATATCTTTATATTTAATAATTATTTATATAATAATATATATAATAATCTCATTTAATATTATTTATATATTTAACTTAAATAATTTTTCTTACATTAGTGATATATATTTAATAAATAATTATTCATACCTAACAAAATTTTTACTATTTACTAATATTTTATCTTTAGCAGGATTACCGCCATTTTTAGGATTCCTTATAAAATTAATTTCAATCAAATTTTTAATTATAAATAAATTATTTTTAATATCACTAACTTTAATTATCTCATCATTAATAACATTATTTTTTTATTTACGACTAACATATTCATCAATAATCTTATCTAATTCTAAGAATAAACTTAAATTAGTAAATTTTTTAATAAAAAATTCCTACAAAAAAAATTACTCAATATTAAATAATATTATATTTACACTCACCAGAATTAATTTTTTAATTATAATTACATTAATTATTTTAATCTTAAATTAAGATTTTAAGTTAAAATTAAAACTATTAACCTTCAAAGTTAATTATAATAAATAAATTATTAAATCTTAGTAATAAATTAACTTACTACTTTAAATTTGCAATTTAAAATTTTACATAAACTATAAGATCTCACTCAATTACCTTTAAATAAATAATTTAATTAATAATATTAATAGTAAAAAATAATTAATTTTTATAAATAAATTTACAATTTATCGCCTAAATTCAGCCATACTATCAAAATAACTTTACCCTAATAATGCAAAAATGATTTTTTTCTACAAATCATAAAAATATTGGTATTTTATATTTTATTTTTGGAATTTGATCAGGAATACTAGGAACTTCGTTAAGATTGATTATTCGAGCAGAACTAGGAACACCAGGACCATTAATCAATAATGATCAAATTTATAACTCAATCGTAACAGCTCACGCATTTATCATAATTTTTTTTATGATTATGCCTGTAATAATTGGAGGATTCGGAAACTGATTAATTCCACTAATATTAGGAGCTCCAGATATAGCCTTTCCACGAATAAATAATATAAGATTTTGGTTATTACCCCCCTCTCTTACACTTCTTTTAATTAGAAGAGTAATTAATCAAGGAGCAGGAACAGGATGAACTGTATACCCACCATTATCTAATAATCTATATCACGGAGGTCCGTCAGTAGATTTAGCTATTTTTTCCTTACATCTAGCTGGAATATCTTCAATCATAGGAGCTATTAATTTTATTTCAACAATTATTAATATGCGACCTGTAGGATTATCAATAGATCAAATATCCTTATTTACATGAGCAGTGGGAATTACAGCAATTCTTTTACTTCTATCCCTTCCAGTTTTAGCAGGAGCTATTACCATACTTTTAACAGATCGAAACTTAAATACTACATTTTTTGACCCTGCGGGAGGTGGAGATCCTATTTTATATCAACATTTATTTTGATTCTTCGGTCATCCTGAAGTATATATTTTAATTTTACCAGGATTCGGTATAATTTCTCATATAATTTTTTCTGAGACAGGAAAAAAAGAAACATTTGGAATATTGGGAATAATTTATGCTATATCTGCTATTGGAATTTTAGGATTTGTAGTATGAGCACACCATATATTTACAGTAGGTATAGATGTAGACACACGAGCATATTTTACATCAGCAACATTAATTATTGCTGTACCTACTGGAATTAAGGTATTTAGATGATTAGCTACTCTCCATGGATTTAAATTCAACAATTCCCCAACAATATGATGATCTATCGGATTTATTTTTTTATTTACATTAGGAGGATTAACAGGAATCACATTAGCCAACTCATCAATTGATATTATTCTTCACGATACATACTATGTTGTAGCTCACTTCCATTATGTTTTATCTATAGGAGCTGTATTTACTATTATAGGAGGATTTATTCACTGATACCCTCTAATTACAGGACTAACCTTAAATCCATATTGATTAAATAGTCAATTTATAATAATATTTATTGGAGTAAATACTACCTTCTTCCCTCAACATTTCCTAGGATTATCTGGAATACCTCGACGATACTCAGATTATCCAGATGCATTCTTATCATGAAACATTATTTCTTCCATTGGATCATTAATCTCCTTAATAGGAATTATAATATTTATTTTTATTATATGAGAATCATTAATTTCTAACCGACAAATCTTATTTAATGAAAATACTTCTTCATCTATTGAATGATTCCAAATATTTCCTCCAATAGAACACAGATATTCTGAATTACCTGTATTAATTAAATTCTAATATGGCAGATTAGTGCCTTAGATTTAAACTCTAAATATAAAATTTAAATTTAATTTTTATTAGAAATGTCTACATGATCTATAATTTCCCTCCAAGATGCTAATTCACCTATAATAGAAAATTTAACCATATTCCATGACCATATTATAACAATTAATATTTTAATTACAATATTAGTTTTATATATTATTGTATCAATTTATTTAAATAAAATTATTAATCGAACAGTAATACAAAACCAATTAATTGAATTAATCTGAACTTTTATTCCTATAATTATTTTATTTTTTATAGCATTTCCATCAATTAAAATTTTATATTTAATAGATGAAATTTTTTCACCAGTAATTACAATCAAATGTATGGGGCACCAATGATACTGAAGATATGAATACTCAGATTTTAGTAATATTGAATTTGACTCTTTTATAATTCCAACTGAAGAATTGAATAATAATGAATTTCGATTATTAGATGTAAATAATCGAATAGTTATCCCATTTAATACTTATATTCGTTTATTAATTTCTTCTGTTGATGTCATTCACTCATGAACTATCCCTGCTGTAGGTATTAAAGTAGATGCTACTCCTGGACGAATTAATCAAGCTAGATTATTAACCATTCGACCAGGCTTATATTACGGCCAATGTTCAGAAATCTGTGGAGCAAATCATAGATTTATACCCATCGTTATTGAATCAACTAACCCAAAATTATTCATTTCCTGAATTAAAAATTTTAATTAATTAATAACTATTAAATACAATAAAACAAAACTATTTTCATCATTAGATGACTGAAATGTAAGTATTGGTCTCTTAAACCATTTTATAGTAAATTAACAATTACTTCTAATGAAATTATTAAAATTTTAACTTAATAAAATAAAAGTTAGTTAATGTATATAATATTAAATTGTCAATTTAAAGTAATTTTATTTAAAATACTTTTATATTCCTCAAATATCCCCAATAAACTGACTCATTTTAATATTTTTTTTTACAATAATTCTATTCATATGCATATGTATAATTTACTACATTTACTTACCCCAAAATTCAAATAAATCAATTCCACTTAATAACCTTAAATTTAAAAAAAATCATTTAAATTGAAAATGATAAGAAATTTATTTTCGATTTTTGATCCTTCCTCTTCAATTATAATATTACCTATTAACTGAATAAGATCATTAATTGGATTAATTATTCTTCCATATATATACTGATTAATTCCCTCACGATATAATATAATATGAATTCAACTTATAAATTTTATTAATAACGAATTAAAAATTCTTATTAATAAGAATGCTTGGGGAAGAAATATTATATTTACTTCTATTTTTATTTTTATTATAATAAATAATTTTATAGGATTATTCCCCTATATTTTTACTAGATCAAGTCATATAACTATAACTCTAAGTTTATCTCTTCCCCTTTGAATATCTTTAATAATTTTTGGATGAATTAAATATTACAACAATATATTTGCTCACATAGTTCCAATAGGAACGCCCCCTATTTTAATGCCATTTATAGTAATAATTGAATCTATCAGAAACTTAATTCGACCCGGAACTCTTGCAATTCGATTAGCAGCAAATATAATTGCAGGACATTTACTTATTACCCTAATTAGATCAACTGGACCACACTTAAGCCTATATTTATCTTCAAGAATAATCTTTGCCCAAATTATACTTTTAACACTAGAAAGAGCTGTAGCTATTATTCAAGCTTACGTATTTTCAATTTTAAGAACTTTATACTCAAATGAAATCAAATAATCTAAATAATTAAATGTCAATAAATAATCACCCATTCCATATAGTAGAAAAAAGACCCTGACCCCTCACATCATCAATAGGAATAATTATCTTAACTAGAGGGTTTATTAAATGATTCCATTATAAGAATTACTGAATATTTATAGTAGGAATTTTAATTATAATAATATCTTCATATCAATGATGGCGAGATGTTACTCGCGAATCTACATTTCAAGGATTACACTCAAAAGAAGTATATATAAATATAAGCTGAGGAATAATCCTATTTATTACTTCAGAAGTATTTTTTTTTTTATCTTTTTTTTGAGCATACTTTCACGCATCTCTTTCTCCTAGAATTGAAATTGGAAGAATATGACCTCCTAATGGAATTATTACATTTAACCCATACCATATTCCACTATTAAATACTATTATTTTAGTATCATCTGGAGCAAGAATTACATGATCACATCATAGTTTAATTAATAAAAAATATGACCAAAGAATAATCAGTCTAATTATTACTATTATATTAGGAATTTACTTTAGAATCTTACAAAAATACGAATATAATGATGCATACTTTACTATTGCTGATTCTATTTACGGATCTACATTTTATATAGCTACAGGATTCCATGGTATACATGTATTAATCGGAACATTTTTTTTAATTGTATGTTTAATTCGTTTAAAAAATAACCACTTTTCAAATAAACATCACTTTGGATTTGAAGCTGCATCATGATATTGACATTTTGTTGATATTGTATGATTATTTCTATATATTTCAATTTATTGGTGAAGATTCAATTAATAATTTTTTTCATTAAATAAAATAAATTATATACTACTAATTTATTATCTAAATATTATTTATATAATATAAAAAGTATATTTAACTTCCAATTAAAAAGACTGATTAATATATCAGTATAAATAATTTATATAATCATGTACTTATTATTAATCTGTATATTATTAACTACAATTATAATAATTATAAATATTATTATTTCAAAAAAAAAATATTTAGATCGAGAAAAATCATCTCCTTTTGAATGTGGATTTGACCCCCTGTCTACCCCTCGAACTCCATTCTCTTTACGATTCTATCTAATTAGAATTATTTTCTTAATTTTTGACATTGAAATTGTGATTTTATTCCCACTAATACCATCTATATGATTTAGAAATCCTATAATTTGACTACTAATATTCATAACATTTAGAATTTTATTAATTTGAGGAGTATTTATTGAATGAAATGATGGATCATTAATATGAATAAAATAAAAGGATTATAATTTAAATAAAATACTTGAATTGCACTCAAAAATTACTTAATATATAAGTTAATCTTATATTAAATATATTTTATATAGTATATAAGTTAATTACAATCAATTTCGACTTGATAAAAAATATATAAAATATTTATTTAATTGAAACCAAAAAGAGGTGAATTATTGTTAATAATTTTATTGAATAATCTAATTCCAATTAAGGAAATAAGATTTTTTACTCAAATTTAAGCTTCTAACTTAAAATTTTTATGGATAAATCCATTTTTATTTCTTTTATATAGTTTAAACAAAACATTACATTTTCAATGTAAAAAAAGTAAAATAATATACTTATAAAATTTTTATTTAAAGATTTAAAAATCACCTTAATATCTTCAATATTAAACTCTCAACTTTAAGCTATTTAAATTTAAATATAAATTAACAATATAATTAAAAAATAAAAATAAATAAATATAATTAACTTAAATGAATTAATATAAAAATAATCAATATTTTTAAAAAAATAATTTAATTTATTTAAAATACCCATATATAAATACTCATTCCACAATTTTTCATTCAAAATTAAAACCTTTCCTGAAATTATAAAAAATCCTCCTAATATATTATAAAACATATCAAATAAAAATCATATTTTATTAAAAAAATTCTTAATCACTAATAAGTATTTATTATATATAAAATTTATATAAAATACCATTAATCCAATAATAATTCCTATAAATCTAAAATATAAAACTATCAATTTTATTACCTTAGGTAAAATAATGAAATTAAAATTAAAAAATATAAAACTAAATAAAAACTTCCCTCTAATTATAGATATAATAAATATAAAAATTATTCTAAAATTCATAAATAAATTTTCATCTGATAATCTAAAACATCTAATTATTTTTATCTCCCCAAATAACCTATAAAAAAATATTCGTAACCTATATGAAACTGTTAGTCCAATAGAAATTAAAAATATAAATAAAACAAACATTCTTTCACCTGAAAATATTAAATGTTCCAAAATTAAATCCTTAGAATAAAATCCAGATAAAAATGGTATACCTGCTAATCTTAAATTTGCTACATTAAAACAAACTAATGTAAATGGCATTAAATTAGACATAGATCCCATAAATCGAATATCTTGAAAATTTTTAACTGAATGAATAATAACTCCCGCACATATAAATAATAAAGCCTTAAATATAGCATGAATTAACAAATGAAAGAAAGCTATATTAACTCCCCCTAAAGATAAAATTCTCATTATTAAACCTAATTGACTTAAAGTTGACAATGCAATAATTTTTTTCAAATCATACTCTCAATTAGCTCTAAGACCAGCTATAAATATCGTTAAAATTGATAAAATTAAAATAAACTCTCTAAAATCTATTAATATTAAAAGATGATTAAATCGAATAATTAAATAAACCCCCGCAGTAACTAAAGTTGAAGAATGGACTAAAGAAGAAATTGGTGTAGGAGCAGCTATAGCTGCAGGAAGTCAAGAAGAAAATGGAATTTGAGCACTCTTAGTAAAAGCTGCTAAACAAACTAATATTATAACAAATATATCTACACTACTGCATATTATTAAATTCCAAGTTCCTATACAATATATAATACTTAATGATATTATTAATCCAGTATCTCCAAATCGATTTATTAAAACAGTTAATATTGCAGCATTATAAGATTTAACATTCTGATAATAAACAACTAAACAATACGAAATTAATCCCAAACCATCTCAACCTAATAAAATCCTAATTAAATTTGGACTTATAATTATTAATAATATAGAAAACACAAATAATATAATTAATATAATAAATCGTTTAAAATATAAATCTTCTTTTATATAATCAAATCTATAAATTAAAACTATTGAAGAAATAAAAAGTACAAATCTTATAAATAATAAAGATATTCAATCAAATATAAATACCATATATATATCAACTGAATTTAAAGAAATAATATTTCACTCTATTAAAAAAATATATTTTTTTATCATAAAAATAAGCCTTATTAAAAAAAATCTAACTCCAATAAAAAAAAAAAAAAATCTCACACATAATCTAATCATAACTTAGAATAAAATTTTATATTTTATATCAATGATACCACAAATCAATATTTTAAATTAAACTATCTAAATTTTATTAATTAATAAAAAATATCAATCTTTAAGATTAATAAATTTAAAGGAATAATATGTATTAAAATTTGTATAAATTCACGAACCGAAAATCTAGAAAATCTAAAAAATCCCATAGACTTACCGTAGCAAATATAAGAATATAGATATAGTGAATAACACCTTCTAATAAATAAAAATACTATTAATATAATTACGAAAATTTTTATAAATCTTACTAGTCTAATTAATAAAAAAATTTCACTAATTAAATTTAAACTAGGGGGAGCTGATATATTGCCCATACATAACAAAAATCATAACATTATTATGGGAGGAGAATAAGATAATAAACCCTTATTGATAATTAATCTTCGACTAAATGATCGTTCATAAAATATGTTAACTATACAAAATAACCCAGATGAACATAATCCATGAGAAATTATTATTAAATAAGCTCCTTGAACCCCAATATATTCTATAGAAAACAAACCACCAATAACTAGACCTATATGAACAACTGAAGAATAGGCCACTAAAGATTTTATGTCTACCTGACGTAAACATACCATACTTAAATAACTAGCCCCAACTAATCTATAAATTATAATAATAAAATTATACCTAATACAATTAACCACTATAAATATTAAACGATAAATTCCATATCCTCCCAACTTAAGTATAACTCCTGCTAAAATCATTGACCCAGAAACCGGAGCTTCTACATGCGCTTTAGGTAATCATAAGTGAAGAGAAAATATAGGAATCTTGACCAAAAATGCTATTATAATTACTATATATAATATAAAATTTAAATTTATTTTTTTTATATTAAGATAAACTATATCTAACGAATTAATACAATCATTAAGATCAAATATGACTAATAAAAAAGGCAAAGAAAAAAATAAAGTATATAATATTATATAAACTCCCGCTTGAATGCGTTCAACTTGATATCCCCAACCTAAAATTAAAATCAAAGTAGGAATTAATCTAGCTTCAAATATAATATAAAATACTAATAAATTCATAACTCTAAAAGTTAAAATTAAAAAAAATAATATAAATAATAAATTTATAACAAATATAAATAAAAATTTCTTATATTTAACAATTTTTATTCTAGCTAATATTATTAAAATAACAATTCAAAAAGACAAAATAATTATCCAAAAAGAAAAAAAATCTAAACCAAATAAATAAGAAATAGAATAAAAATCTATCATATTTAATTTTACATACCTAAAATTAATAAAAAATCCAATCATAAAGAAAATCAAAACATTTTGAAATAAAATATTTATTATTAAAATTTTATTTATATTAAAATAAATCAATTTAATCAATACTAATACTAAAACATATTTTATCATTTAAATAATCTGAAAGATCTAATATAATCACTCCCCTCTCTTCGCATAATAACAATTATAATTGTCAACCCTAACACTCTCTCATTTACAGAAAAAATTAAATAATATAAAGAAATAAATTGATTTACATCTAGAACTCTAAAATATATAAATCAAACATAAAATATTGCAACTACAAAAAACTCTAATCTTATTAAAATCAATAAAATATGTTTATTAAATTTAATAAAAATCATTAAAGTCATTACTAATAAAATTAAAATATATGACCAAATAAATATTAACATTTATTAAATAAAATACTATATAGTTTATATAAAACATTAATCTTGTAAATAAAAGTTAAATAATATTCACATTTTATAGTATTCAAAATAATAAAATTTTTCATATCTTTAATCTCCAAAATTAATATTTTAAATAAACTATATTTTGAAATAATTATTAATGTTAATAAATTTTAATTTAATAATATATATAGAAACACTAAGTTACATTAGCCTAGTTTATATTTCAATTACTTTAATCACTATGACATTACTTTTTAAAAATACTCACCCCGTTGAATTAATAGTATATTTAATTATATTCTCTATCATTATATGCCTTAAAACAAGTCTATTAAATAAAAATTTTTGATTCTCCTATCTCTTATTTCTAACAATAATTGGAGGAATTTTAATTTTATTTTTATATTTTGTAAGAACAGCATCAAATGAAATAAACAATACATTTAAAATAAATTTAGGACTATTTATATCAACATTTATTGCAATTTTTATTATTTTAGTCACAATTATGTACATATACGATAGATTCTCAATTATATTAATCGAAGACATATTAAATCAAAACCTTATATTCTCGTCTCCCAACTGATCTAATTATAATGAATTTAAAATAACCCAAATATTTAACATCAATTATAAAATTACCTTAATGATTATGCTATATTTACTATTTACCTTATTTAGCGTAATAAAAATATGTATAAAAATATACGGCCCCTTACGTCAATTCTCATAAATAGAATGTTAACAAATATACTTAAATATAACCCTATTATTAAAATCATACATTCTAGGCTTGTAAAACTCCCTACTCCAGTAAATATCTCTATTTGATGAAATTTTGGATCACTCTTAGGACTATGTTTATTAATTCAAATCATCTCAGGATTATTTTTATCTATACACTACTGCCCCAACACAACCCTTGCATTTAATAGTATTATCCACATTTGTCGTGATGTAAATTATGGATGATTAATACGATTAATTCATATAAATGGAGCTTCATTCTTTTTTATTTGTTTATATTTACATATAGGACGAGGCTTATATTATATGTCATATAAATTCCATAAAGTTTGAACAATCGGTATTATCATCTTATTCATAACTATAGCTACTGCTTTCCTAGGATATGTCCTTCCATGAGGACAAATATCCTTCTGAGGAGCCACAGTAATTACAAACCTGATTTCTGCAATTCCCTACTTAGGAGAATCTATTGTCTTATGAATTTGAGGAAGATTCTCAGTAGATAATGCTACTCTAAACCGATTTTACTCATTACATTTTCTCCTTCCATTTATTATCTTAACTATAGTTATTATTCATTTAACATTCCTTCATTTAACAGGATCAAATAATCCCCTAGGAACAAACAGAAATCTATATAAAATTCCATTCCATCCGTACTTTACAATTAAAGATTCAATAGGATTTTTACTATTATTATTTACTATAATAATATTAATTATAATCAATCCATACATATTAGGAGACCCTGAAAATTTCTCACCGGCCAATCCCTTTGTCACTCCAATTCATATTCAACCTGAATGATATTTCTTATTTGCATATGCTATTTTACGATCAATTCCTAATAAACTAGGTGGAGTAATCGCCTTATTTATATCAATTAGAATTTTCTTAATTATACCACTAATTAAAAATAATTTTATTTTCACCTCAAAATTCTACCCATTAAATCAATCTTTATTTTGAATAATAGTTAATATCTTTCTACTTCTAACATGACTAGGAGCCCAACCAGTTGAATCCCCCTTTGTTATCATATCTCAAATTATAACTATCCTATATTTTTCATACTTTATTATTCTTCCCTTAATTATGCAACTATGAGATAATTTAATTTTCAAATAAAATTCATAATTATTAAATTAGTTAATGAACTTGAATAAGTTTATGTTTTGAAAACATACTATAGTATTTAAAATATACTATTAACTTAATTTAATTACCTTAATTATTATTCTACATAATTATAAAACAATCAAAAACCTTTACGCCTAAAATAAAAATTAAATAAGTCAAAATAAAAGGAAGAAATTTTTTTCAAGCTAATCTTATTAACATATCATAACGAAACCGAGGATATGTTCCCCGAATTAAAATAATAAGACTAAAAAACAATATAATAAAAATATATGACACCATATTAAACCATAAACTTCCTCAAAATAATAATATCCATATTATTCTAAAAAATAAAATTATAGAATATTCAGCTAAAAATAAAAATGCAAATATACCTCTTGCATATTCAATATTAAACCCTGAAACTAATTCAGACTCTCCTTCTACAAAATCAAAAGGAGACCGATTCAATTCAGCAATAGACCTAACTGAAAATATAAAAAATAAAGGTAATATATAAAACATCATAGGCAAATTTAATTGATAAACTACTATCTCATAAAAATTAAATCTATCAACTAAAAAAATAAAAATAATTAAAATTATTGCCAATCTTACTTCATAAGAAATTGTTTGAGCAATAGCACGTAATGAACCTAATAAAGAATAAACAGAATTTGAAGACCATCCTGAATATATAGTAAAATAAACCCTAATTCTTAATACTCTAAGAAGAAACAATACTCCTAAATTTATTTCTCATAAATTAAATATGAAAGGAACTAAAATTCAAATAAATAAGCTCAACATTAATATAAATAAAGGAGAAACTAAATAAAAATAATAATTAAAATTATAACTTATTAAATATTCCTTTCTAAATAACTTAATTGCATCACTAAATGGTTGTAAAATACCCATAATTCCTATTTTATTAGGACCCTTACGTATCTGGACATACCCTAGAACCTTACGTTCATATAATGTTAAAAAAGCAACCCCAATCAACACATTAATTAATAAAACTAAATACCTTAATAATATTATTAAAAATCTCATCATTATTATCTAAAAAATAACTTTTTTATATTTAAATTCTAAATTTAAGGCACTAGTCTGCCAAGATAATCAATAATTAATTTTATTCAAATTATAATAAATAAAATATTTAAAATATTAAGTCCTTTCGTACAAAAATATTTACCAATAATTAAGGATAGAATCCGATCTGGCTCACGCCGATCTGAACTCAAATCATGTAAGAATTTAAAGGTCGAACAGACCTATTTAATTAAGCATCTCCGCCTAATTATTATCTTAATTCAACATCGAGGTCGCAAACTTATTTATTAATATGATCTCTCCAAATAAATTACGCTGTTATCCCTGAGGTATTTTAATTTACTAATCTAAAATATAGGATCAATAATTAATATCATATGTATATATATTAAAAATTCATAAATTAATGTATAAATAAATTAAAAGTTAATTTAATTTTAATGTCACCCCAACAAAATATTAAAAAATTTGATTTAATAAATAAAATAAATTAAAATTAATATTTCAATATAAAAATCTACAGGGTCTTCTCGTCCTTTAATTAAATTTAAACTTTTTAATTTAAAAATTAAATTTTAATACAAATAAAATTGAGACGATCAATATTTTATTCAATCATTCATACAAGCTTTCAATTAAAAAACTAATGATTATGCTACCTTTGCACGGTCAAAATACCGCGGCCATTTAAATTTTTTCAGTGGGCAGATTAGACTTTAAATTAAATTCAAAAAGACATGTTTTTGTTAAACAGGTAAATATTTTAATTTGTCTAGTTCCTTAAAATTATATATCAACATATAAAAACAATATTTTTAATTCAATTAAATTTTAATATAATTACTTAATATAAATATATAATAATTTTATCATTAATATTAATAATAACTAATTAATTAAAATATTTTTATAAATAATTAAAATAAATAAAAAATCCTAATAAAAAATAAAATAAATTATTAAAAACTTTAATTAATAACTATTATTAAATCTATAATTTATCAATTCTCTTAAATAAATATTTTAATATGAAATTTAAGCTAATCCCTTAAATTCTTTCCATCAATTCAATTAAAACAAAAATTAATTTTAATAATATTTAAAAATAATGAATAAATTAAATTTATTTTCTAAAAAACTAGATATCTTAATTATTGACTAGAATTTCTCCTCTAATATAATAATTTAAATAATAATTAAACATTAACTTAAATAATATACTAACTCTAATTAATTCGAGAAAATCAAATAATTAATAAAATATTCATTAAACCCTGATACAAAAGGTACGAAAAAATCATTTTCACTCTAAAAATCAACTGTTTTATTTTATTCATAGATCCTTCACATTTAAAAATATAATTATTAATTAAAATTTTAATACTAAAACAAACTATACCAAATAATATAACTTTAAATAAAAATAAAAATAATCCAATCAAACAATAAAATTTATTAATTTATATAAATCAAATTTATAAATACAATTATATCAATTCAATGTAAATGAATAATTTTAATTAAACTAAAATTTGAAAAATCTAATTCTAAAGACACTTTCCAGTACCTTTACTTTGTTACGACTTATCTCATCTTATAACGAGAGCGACGGGCGATATGTACATAATTCAAAACAATTCTCAACCTAAATAATTATTTAAATTTACTTTTAAATCCACCTTAATTTAAAAATTTAATTTTAAAATCCGTAAATAAATTAAATTTATTGTAACTCATTTTAACCTAAATAAATAGCTGCACCTTGATCTGAATTAATATAATTAAAATTATATTTAAAAAATTAAATTATTCTAAAAAAATTTTTTTAAAACGACGATATACAAACAAAATAAATTAGGTAAATTTTATCGTGGAATATCAATTAAAAAACAAGTTCCTCTAAAATGAATGAATTACCGTCAAATTCTTAAAGTTTCAAGATCATAACTAATACTACCTAATTTAAAATTAACTATAAATTTTTAAATACTATCAATTAATAAAAAAATTATTTACACATAAACATAATTTACAATTTAAAATAATAGGGTATCTAATCCTAGTTTAATTAAAAATTCTCAAAAATTATTAATAAATTTCTAAAATTTAATCTAAAAATCAATAAAATTTCACCTTAATTTAATTTATTTAATTAAATCCCAATAAATTTAAACCTAATATATTCAAAATTTAAAAAATTTACTCAGATTAATTTGTCTAACCGCGAATGCTGGCACAAATTTTTTCCATCTTAATTAAGTATATTCTATAAAAAACTTTCATTTTATAAATATAATTTTATATACTAAATATCTTTAATATTTTTATTTAAAAAATATTGACACCATTTAAATATTTTATATATTAAATAAAACTCCTAATAAATTAATAAGTCAGAATTAAACTTTAATTAAAAAAATAAAATTAATAAATTAAAAATAATTCATTAAAAAAACTTATATAAAATCCAACCTAGTAATTTTTTTATATTAAAAATTAATTAATAATATACTACTAAACTAACCAAATTAATTAATTTTATTTTAAAATTAAATTAAAAAGATAAGCTAAATTAAGCTTAAAGACTCATAATCTTTATATAGAAATTACAATTTTCTTCTTTTTATTATACAATAAAAATATTTATTAAAATATATTTTAAATAAATTTAAAATAAAAACTTAAATTAGTAACATTTTTTTTATTTTTAAACGAAAATTCCACCCTAATAAACCAATATCCTACTAACTAAAATTCTTCCTATTTTTGTCAATAGAATAAACAAAATTAAATTCTTCCTTTTAATTTTATATAAATAATAAATTTTAATTGTTAATTTAATTTTATAATAATATTAAAATAAAAATATAATTTAGTATATCATATATAATCTTATTAAATAAGAATTTATACAAAATTAAATATTAATTTTATAATATTWAAATTAACAATTTTATTATTTTATTTTAAATAAATTTAAAATAAAAACTTAAATTAGTAATATTTTTTTTATTTTTAAACGAAAATTCCACCCTAATAAACCAATATCCTACTAACTAAAATTCTTCCTATTTTTGTCAATAGAATAAACAAAATTAAATTCTTCCTTTTAATTTTATATAAATAATAAATTTTAATTGTTAATTTAATTTTATAATAATATTAAAATAAAAATATAATTTAGTACATCATATATAATTTTATTAAATAAGTATTTATACAAAATTAAATAATAAATTTATAAATTAAATTAATAATTATTTTTATTTTAATTAAGTAATTTTTATGCCAATTTTATATTTAAAATTACTTTAATTTTTAATAAATTTAATTAAATGTTATAACGATCAAAATAAATTTAATGCTAATTTTATATTTAAAAATTATTTTAATTTTTAATAAATTTAATTTTTATAACGATCAAAATAAATTTAATGTTAATTTTATATTTAAAAATTATTTTAATCTTTAATAAATTTAATTTTTATAGCGATCAAAATAATTTCAATATTAATTTCCTTATTTTTTATCTCAAACTCTAATTTAAATTTTTTTTTTTTTTTTAATAAACATTTATCTGATATTATTGTTTATTCTATACCCATATATATATATAGATATTCAATTATATATAAATGTTTATATTGGTATTAATTAATTTATAATTTAATATATAATATACCCATTTTAATTATTAATAAATAATTTAATCTTATTTTTTTTTTATTTTATCCTAATTAGGCAATTAATTATTTAATTAGATATTCTGTATATTATTATTATTATAAGTTTAATCTGTATACCTAGAACTATTATTTATTAATTAATAAATATTTATATTGAGATTAAATTATCCTCATATTTAATAAGGGGTAAGTATTTATTATTTAAATATCAAGTTCAAATATTAATAATAATTTAATACATATTGAATAATTTATTTTTTATAAATAATAAGTATTTATTAATATATACCATCTTATCTATCTTTTCCTTATTAAGGGGTATGTATTTATTAGTTAAAATTTATCTCTATTATTATATTAATTTTTATATTATTATTAATATATTTATTATTATATACATATATACAATTATATAAAATAAATACTTTATATTAATATCGCATTTTTTTGACATTAGTGATTTTTATAAAAATATATTTTTACTAAACGATAATGTCGTATTATTTAATTTACAAGGATTAATTTCTTTTTACTAAAAATTATTTTTTCATTACACACAAATTAATCTAAAAATTGAATTAAATTTTATTTTTTTTATTTTAAAAAAAAAAAATAAAAATCGACTCAAAAATTAAAATAATTTAAATTTTAAATAATTCTTCCTTATGAAAATAAAAATTTTCGTAATATTTTAAATTTAAATTCAATTTTTTCTATAATCAATAATATAAAATAACTAAAAATTAACTAAAATTTACAATATAAATCTTATTTTACTTTAAATTTATTCAAAATTCAAAATATTTTTAAGCGCAGAAACCTTAATTCGATCTACTGTTTGGATAAAATCTTTCCAAAATCAAAAATATTTAGGCACAAAAACCTGAATCCTGTAATTTCCATTTGAGTGAAAATCTGCTCAAAATTCAAAATATTTTTAAGCGCAGAAACCTTAATTCGATCTACTGTTTGGATAAAATCTTTCCAAAATCAAAAATATTTAGGCACAAAAACCTGAATCCTGTAATTTCCATTTGAGTGAAAATCTGCTCAAAATTCAAAATATTTTTAAGTGCAGAAACCTTAATTCGATCTACTGTTTGGATAAAATCTTTCCAAAATCAAAAATATTTAGGCACAAAAACCTGAATCCTGTAATTTCCATTTGAGTGAAAATCTACTCAACCTTCAAAATATTTTTAAGCGCAGAAACCTTAATTCGATCTACTGTTTGGATAAAATCTTTCCAAAATCAAAAATATTTAGGCACAAAAACCTGAATCCTGTAATTTCCATTTGAGTGAAAATCTGCTCAACCTTCAAAATATTTTTAAGTGCAGAAACCTTAATTCGATCTACTGTTTGGATAAAATCTTTCCAAAATCAAAAATATTTAGGCACAAAAACCTGAATCCTGTAATTTCCATTTGAGTGAAAATCTGCTCTTCCTTCAAAATATTTTTAAGCGCAGAAACCTTAATTCGATCTACTGTTTGGATAAAATCTTTCCAAAATCAAAAATATTTAGGCACAAAAACCTGAATCCTGTAATTTCCATTTGAGTGAAAATCTGCTCTTCCTTCAAAATATTTTTAAGTGCAGAAACCTTAATTCGATCTACTGTTTGGATAAAATCTTTCCAAAATCAAAAATATTTAGGCACAAAAACCTGAATCCTGTAATTTCCATTTGAGTGAAAATCTGCTCTTAATTCAAAATATTTTTAAGCGCAGAAACCTTAATTCGATCTACTGTTTGGATAAAATCTTTCCAAAATCAAAAATATTTAGGCACAAAAACCTGAATCCTGTAATTTCCATTTGAGTGAAAATCTGCTCTTAATTCAAAATATTTTTAAGTGCAGAAACCTTAATTCGATCTACTGTTTGGATAAAATCTTTCCAAAATCAAAAATATTTAGGCACAAAAACCTGAATCCTGTAATTTCCATTTGAGTGAAAATCTGCTCATCCTTCAAAATATTTTTAAGCGCAGAAACCTTAATTCGATCTACTGTTTGGATAAAATCTTTCCAAAATCAAAAATATTTAGGCACAAAAACCTGAATCCTGTAATTTCCATTTGAGTGAAAATCTGCTCATCCTTCAAAATATTTTTAAGTGCAGAAACCTTAATTCGATCTACTGTTTGGATAAAATCTTTCCAAAATCAAAAATATTTAGGCACAAAAACCTGAATCCTGTAATTTCCATTTGAGTGAAAATCTGCTCTACCTTCAAAATATTTTTAAGCGCAGAAACCTTAATTCGATCTACTGTTTGGATAAAATCTTTCCAAAATCAAAAATATTTAGGCACAAAAACCTGAATCCTGTAATTTCCATTTGAGTGAAAATCTGCTCTACCTTCAAAATATTTTTAAGTGCAGAAACCTTAATTCGATCTACTGTTTGGATAAAATCTTTCCAAAATCAAAAATATTTAGGCACAAAAACCTGAATCCTGTAATTTCCATTTGAGTGAAAATCTGCTCTTCATTCAAAATATTTTTAAGTGCAGAAACCTTAATTCGATCTACTGTTTGGATAAAATCTTTCCAAAATCAAAAATATTTAGGCACAAAAACCTGAATCCTGTAATTTCCATTTGAGTGAAAATCTGCTCTTCATTCAAAATATTTTTAAGCGCAGAAACCTTAATTCGATCTACTGTTTGGATAAAATCTTTCCAAAATCAAAAATATTTAGGCACAAAAACCTGAATCCTGTAATTTCCATTTGAGTGAAAATCTACTCATACTTCAAAATATTTTTAAGTGCAGAAACCTTAATTCGATCTACTGTTTGGATAAAATCTTTCCAAAATCAAAAATATTTAGGCACAAAAACCTGAATCCTGTAATTTCCATTTGAGTGAAAATCTGCTCATACTTCAAAATATTTTTAAGCGCAGAAACCTTAATTCGATCTACTGTTTGGATAAAATCTTTCCAAAATCAAAAATATTTAGGCACAAAAACCTGAATCCTGTAATTTCCATTTGAGTGAAAATCTGCTCTAACTTCAAAATATTTTTAAGTGCAGAAACCTTAATTCGATCTACTGTTTGGATAAAATCTTTCCAAAATCAAAAATATTTAGGCACAAAAACCTGAATCCTGTAATTTCCATTTGAGTGAAAATCTGCTCTAACTTCAAAATATTTTTAAGCGCAGAAACCTTAATTCGATCTACTGTTTGGATAAAATCTTTCCAAAATCAAAAATATTTAGGCACAAAAACCTGAATCCTGTAATTTCCATTTGAGTGAAAATCTGCTCTCAAAATTCAAAATATTTTTAAGYGCAGAAACYTTAATTCRATCKACTGWTWRRATAAAATCTTWCMAAAATCAAAAATATTWARSMAMAAMAACMAKATAAAATTCAAAAATACACTTATAAAATAAAT